GCTGGCGTAGCTTAAATAAAGCATAACATTGAAGATGTTAAGATGAACCCTAAGAAGTTCCGCATGCACAAAGGCATGGTCCCGACTTTACTATCAGCTTTAACCCAAATTATACATGCAAGTATCCGCACACCTGTGAGAATGCCCTCAATCCCCCGCCCGGGGACGAGGAGCTGGCATCAGGCACACCCCTAATCCTAGCCCAAGACGCCTTGCTACGCCACACCCCCAAGGGAACTCAGCAGTAATAAATATTAAGCCATAAGTGAAAACTTGACTTAGTTAAGGTTAATCAGGGCCGGTAAAACTCGTGCCAGCCACCGCGGTTATACGAGAGGCCCTAGTTGATGGACACGGCGTAAAGGGTGGTTAGGGATAACTATCAATTAAAGCCGAAGACCTCCAAGTCTGTCATACGATCTCGGAGGCACGAAGCCCCAACACGAAAGTAGCTTTATTACCCCCGACCCCACGAAAGCTAAGAAACAAACTGGGATTAGATACCCCACTATGCTTAGCCTTAAACCTAGATGTCAAACATACAAGTAACATCCGCCAGGGAACTACAAGCGCTAGCTTAAAACCCAAAGGACTTGACGGTGTCTCAGACCCACCTAGAGGAGCCTGTTCTAGAACCGATAATCCACGTTAAACCTCACCACCCCTTGTTCAATCCAGCCTGTATACCGCCGTCGCAAGCTTACCCTGTGAAGGTCCCATAGTAAGCAAAATGGGTAGATCCCAAAACGTCAGGTCGAGGTGCAGCTCACGGAGTGGGAAGAAATGGGCTACATTTTCTACAACAGAATATTACGAATAACACCATGAAACTGGTGTTTGAAGGTGGATTTAGTAGTAAAAAACAAGCAGAGAGTCTTTTTGAACCAGGCTCTGAGACGCGTACACACCGCCCGTCACCCTCCCCATCAATTATTAACAAAAGTAAATAACCAAACAGAACCAGAAGCGGGGAGGCAAGTCGTAACATGGTAAGTGTACCGGAAGGTGTACTTGGAACATCAGAATGTGGCCGAGATAGTTAGGCACCTCCCTTACACTGAGACCACATCCATGCAAATTGGATCATTCTGAGCTAAACAGCTAGCTCAACCACCATAACTAACCACACAGTATAAATTAATTTTACTAAACCCCATTTTATAAACTAAAACATTTTTCCGTCCTAGTATGGGCGACAAAAAAGACGCTCCTGAAGCAACAGAAAAAGTACCGCAAGGGAAAGCTGAAAAAGAAATGAAATAATTCATCTAAGCACAAAAAAGCAGAGATTCACCCTCGTACCTTTTGCATCATGATTTAGCTAGAACCCTTGAGCAAAAAGAATTTTAGTTCAAAACCCCGAAACCAAGTGAGCTACCCCGAGACAGCCTATTACAGGGCCAACCCGTCTCTGTGGCAAAAGAGTGGGAAGATCCCCGGGTAGCGGTGACAAACCTATCGAACTTGGTGATAGCTGGTTGCCTAGGAAATGGATAGAAGTTCAGCCTCGTTCTCCTCCCCCCAAAAAAGCATTGCCGCAATATGGAACGGAGTAAATGACGAGAGTTAGTCAGAGGGGGTACAGCCCCTTTGAATAAGGATACAACCTGCCCAGGAGGTTAAGGATCACACTCAACAAAATAACTGCCTTAGTGGGCCTAGAAGCAGCCACCTAATAGGAAAGCGTTAAAGCTCAAGCAGACCCCAAAATTTATTATTCTGATAATATTATCCTAAACCCCTACTACTATACTAGGCCACTCCATGCCAGCATGGAAGAGATACTGCTAAAATGAGTAACAAGAAGAAGACCTCTTCTCCCCGCCCACGTGTAAGTTAGATCGGACCAACCACTAACAATTAACGAACCCAACTCAAGAGGGAATTGTGCCTTGATGAAAAAACCAAGAAAAACCCACAGACCCAATCGTTAACCCCACACTGGAAAGCAATGAGGAAAGACTAAAAGAAAAAGAAGGAACTCGGCAAACCTAAGCCTCGCCTGTTTACCAAAAACATCGCCTCCCGCAAAAACCGAAGTATAGGAGGTCCTACCTGCCCGGTGACTATTTGTTTAACGGCCGCGGTATCTTGACCGTGCTAAGGTAGCGAAATCACTTGTCCTTTAAATGAGGACCTGTATGAATGGTGGAACGAGGGCTTAACTGTCTCCTTTTTCAGGTCAGTGAAATTGATCTGCCCGTGCAGAAGCGGACATAAATATACAAGACGAGAAGACCCTTTGGAGCTTAAGACATACAGTCAACTGTGTCAAACATTTTACTTAAAAAACTTAAACAAAACAATAACTGACCCTACGTCTTCGGTTGGGGCGACCGCGGGGGAAAACAAAGCCCCCACGTAGAATGGGACATTCCCTAAAACTAAGAGAGACATCTCTAAGTCACAGAACCTCTGACTAAAAGATCCGGCATACGCCGATCAACGAACCAAGTTACCCTAGGGATAACAGCGCAATCCCCTCCAAGAGCCCGTATCAACAAGGGGGTTTACGACCTCGATGTTGGATCAGGACATCCTAATGGTGCAGCCGCTATTAAGGGTTCGTTTGTTCAACGATTAAAGTCCTACGTGATCTGAGTTCAGACCGGAGTAATCCAGGTCAGTTTCTATCTGTACAGCTATTTTTCCTAGTACGAAAGGACCGGAAAAATAAGGCCTATGCCACAAGCACGCCTTATTTTAACTTGATGAAATCAACTCAACCAAACAAAACAAGCATCACATACCCCAAGATAAGGGATATGCTAGGGTGGCAGAGCCCGGTAATTGCAAAAGACCTAAGCCCTTTACCTCAGGGGTTCAAATCCCCTCCCTAGCTATGCTAAATAACTTATTATCATATTTAATTAATCCTTTAATTCTCATTGTATTTGTCCTCATAGCAGTGGCTTTCCTTACACTAACTGAACGAAAAGTCCTAGGCTACATACAACTACGAAAAGGACCAAACGTTGTAGGACCCTACGGGATTCTTCAACCCGTTGCAGATGGTATTAAACTTTTCACAAAAGAACCAGTACGCCCCTCCACCTCCTCACCTTTTTTATTCCTAGCAACACCTGTAATAGCACTCACCCTAGCCCTGACACTATGAGCACCCATACCCATTCCTTTCCCAATTGCAGACCTCAACCTAGGCGTACTATTTATTTTAGCCCTGTCCAGCCTTACTGTGTACTCAATCCTGGGGTCCGGATGAGCATCAAATTCAAAATACGCCCTCATCGGAGCACTACGAGCCGTAGCACAAACCATCTCCTATGAAGTAAGCTTAGGCCTAATTCTTCTATCAGTAATCGTCGTGGCGGGGAGTTTCACCTTGATAGTGTTAAATACAGCACAAGAATCCACTTGACTTTTCCTACCTGCCTGGCCCCTAATAATAATATGATTCACCTCCACTCTTGCAGAAACAAACCGAGCCCCATTTGACCTCACCGAGGGTGAATCAGAACTGGTCTCTGGGTTTAACGTGGAATACGCCGCAGGGCCATTCGCACTCTTTTTCTTAGCCGAATACACCACTATTTTACTAATGAATACTTTAACTGCTATCTTATTCTTTGGAGCTTGACACATCCCATCAGCCCCACAACTGACATCCATCAATATTATGTTAAAAACCACATTTCTATCAGTAGCCTTCCTATGGGTTCGAGCTTCTTACCCTCGATTCCGGTATGACCAACTAATACACCTAGTATGGAAAAATTTCCTACCATTAGCACTAGCCTTCGTATTATGATACACCGCCCTGCCATTAGCACTTATTAGCATTCCCCCACAATCAATATAAAGCTAACTAGAGCCGTGCCTGAATGCCCAAGGACCACTTTGATAGAGTGACTCATGGGGGTTAAAATCCCCCCAGCTCTTAGAAAGAAAGGACTCGAACCTATACCCAGGAGATCAAAACTCCTAGTGCTCCCACTACACCACTTTCTAGTGAAGTCAGCTAAATTAAGCTTTCGGGCCCATACCCCAAAAACGTAGGTTAAAATCCTTCCTTCACTAATGAACCCTCGCATTTACACCCTACTCTTACTCACATTAGTCCTAGGAACAACAATTACTGTAACCAGTTCTCACTGATTATTGGCCTGAATAGGCCTTGAACTGAGCACCTTAGCAATTATCCCAGCACTAGCTTACCAACACCACCCACGAGCAGTAGAAGCCTCCACTAAATATTTCCTAGTTCAAGTAACTGCCGCCGCAACAATTTTATTTGCTGCCACTATAAATGCATCTTTAACAGGAGAATGAGATATTGCCCGTCTCTCCCATCCCGCCTCTGTCGCCATAATGACAGCAGCATTAGCCCTCAAAGTAGGCCTTGCACCCTTACATTTCTGACTGCCGGAAGTACTACAAGGGTTAGACCTAACTACAGGATTAATTGTACTCACCTGACAAAAACTAGCACCATTTGCACTACTATACCAAGTATCCCACATTCTTAACCCCACATTACTGATTCTACTGGGGATATCGTCAACCTTAATCGGCGGCTGAGAAGGGTTAAACCAAACACAACTGCGAAAAATCATAGCTTACTCATCAATCGCACATCTCGGATGAATAACTATTATTATTCAAACATCACCATCTCTCGCCCTGGTCACACTAGGCATCTATATTATCATGACCACAGCAACCTTCCTTACTTTTAAAATAACAATAACAACAAAAATTAACACTCTCGCCCTAGTTTGAACCAAAAACCCCCTAATCGTAACAATTGCTGCTTTAACCCTCCTCTCCCTAGGTGGCCTGCCCCCACTCTCTGGTTTTATCCCTAAGTGATTAATTCTACAAGAACTAACAAATATAGACCTACCACTAATCGCCACCCTAATAGCCCTAAGCGCATTACTCAGTCTATTTTTCTACCTGCGACTGTGCTACGCAATAATTCTTACAATCTCACCTAACATTAACAACTCAATGGTTGTATGACGCCTCCACTCGACACAACCAATATTACCAACTGCCTTCACAACAACATTATCCTTAATACTACTCCCGCTAACACCAACTATCTTAATATTTATTGAATAAGAGACTTAGGATAAGATTAGACCAAGGGCCTTCAAAGCCCTAAGTAGGAGTGAAAATCTCCTAGTCCCTGATAAGACTTGCAGGATTTTATCCCACATCTTCTGAATGCAACCCAGATACTTTAATTAAGCTAAAGCCTTTCTAGATGAGAAGGCCTCGATCCTACAAACTCTTAGTTAACAGCTAAGCGCTCAAACCAGCGAGCATCCATCTACCTCTCCCCGCCTAATAAAAGAAAGGCGGGGAAAGCCCCGGCAGGGGGTAACCTACACCATTAGATTTGCAATCTAGTGTGCCTTACACCACAGGGCCCCCCTTGATAGGGAAAGGACTCAAACCTTTGTACATGGAGCTACAATCCACCGCCTAAACTCTCGGCCACCCTACCAGTGACAATCACACGTTGATTCTTTTCTACCAACCATAAAGATATTGGCACCCTCTATCTAGTATTCGGTGCTTGAGCTGGAATAGTTGGTACAGCCCTTAGTCTGCTAATTCGAGCAGAACTTAGCCAACCTGGGTCCCTACTAGGTGACGACCAGATCTATAATGTAATCGTTACCGCACATGCATTCGTAATAATTTTCTTTATAGTTATGCCAGTTATAATTGGAGGGTTTGGCAACTGACTTGTGCCCCTAATAATTGGAGCCCCTGACATAGCCTTCCCCCGAATAAACAACATAAGTTTTTGACTTTTACCCCCATCCTTCCTACTTCTTTTAGCCTCATCTGGGGTTGAAGCAGGCGCAGGAACAGGTTGAACGGTATACCCCCCTCTCGCAGGAAACATCGCCCATGCGGGAGCCTCTGTAGACTTAACCATTTTTTCACTTCACCTAGCCGGAGTATCTTCAATTCTCGGAGCAATTAACTTTATTACAACAATCATCAACATGAAGCCCCCAGCCATCTCCCAATACCAAACACCTCTGTTCGTCTGAGCTGTCTTAGTGACAGCCGTCCTACTACTTCTCTCTCTGCCAGTATTAGCAGCTGGGATTACCATGCTTTTAACAGATCGAAATTTAAACACCACCTTCTTCGACCCTGCAGGAGGAGGAGATCCAATTTTATACCAACACCTATTCTGATTCTTCGGTCATCCTGAAGTATATATTTTAATTCTACCGGGGTTTGGAATGATTTCCCACATCGTAGCCTATTACTCAGGTAAAAAAGAACCTTTCGGCTATATAGGCATGGTTTGAGCTATGATAGCAATCGGACTACTAGGGTTTATTGTCTGAGCACACCACATATTCACAGTAGGTATGGATGTAGACACTCGAGCATATTTCACTTCTGCAACAATAATTATTGCCATCCCCACCGGAGTAAAAGTATTTAGCTGGTTAGCCACTCTACACGGCGGATCCATTAAATGGGAAACCCCACTTCTTTGAGCGCTTGGATTTATCTTCCTATTCACAGTTGGGGGCTTAACAGGGATCGTCCTCGCCAACTCATCTCTTGACATCGTACTACATGACACTTATTACGTAGTTGCCCACTTCCACTATGTCCTATCAATGGGTGCCGTTTTCGCCATCATAGGAGCATTCGTTCATTGATTCCCCCTGTTTACAGGCTACACCCTCCACAATACCTGGACAAAAATCCATTTCGGAGTAATATTCGCAGGAGTCAACCTTACTTTCTTCCCACAACACTTCTTAGGTTTAGCTGGCATGCCACGACGGTACTCAGACTACCCAGACGCCTACACCTTATGAAATACAATCTCCTCCATCGGCTCCTTAGTCTCCTTAATCGCAGTAATTATGTTCCTGTTTATTCTATGGGAAGCATTCGCCGCTAAACGAGAAGTCCTATTTATTGAACTTACTTCTACAAATGCAGAATGATTACATGGATGTCCTCCCCCTTACCACACATTTGAAGAACCAGCATACGTGCAAGTTCAACAGTGACGAGAAAGGAAGGAATCGAACCCCCATAAACTAGTTTCAAGCCAGCTACATAACCACTCTGCCACTTTCTTTAAAATACTAGTAAAACCGAGTATTACATTGCCTTGTCAGGGCAAAATTGCAGGTTAAAATCCTGCGTATTTTAAGCTCTATAGCTTATGGCACATCCCTCACAATTAGGATTCCAAGACGCGGCCTCACCTGTAATAGAAGAACTCCTCCACTTTCACGACCACGCACTAATAATTGCTTTCTTAATTAGCACTTTCGTCCTATACATTATTGTTGCTATAGTTACCACCAAGCTGACAAACAAGTATATTCTAGATTCCCAAGAAATTGAAATTGTATGAACAATTCTCCCGGCAGTTATCCTAGTCCTTATCGCCCTGCCATCCCTACGAATTCTATATCTAATAGATGAAATTAATGATCCACACCTGACGGTTAAGGCCATAGGACATCAATGATACTGAAGTTACGAATATACGGACTACGAAGACCTTGCCTTTGACTCATATATGGTTCCCACACAAGACTTAACCCCTGGACAATTCCGACTACTTGAAACAGACCATCGTATGGTAGTCCCAATGGAATCTCCCGTTCGGGTCCTAGTATCAGCTGAAGATGTCCTACACTCTTGAGCTGTCCCAGCCCTAGGCGTTAAAATAGATGCCGTTCCAGGACGGCTGAACCAGACAGCCTTCATTACCACTCGTCCCGGTGTGTTCTACGGACAATGCTCCGAAATCTGTGGTGCCAATCACAGCTTCATGCCAATTGTAGTAGAAGCCGTGCCTTTAAAACACTTTGAAAACTGATCCTCTATAATGCTCGAGGACGCCTCACTAGGAAGCTAAATACGGGTTATAGCATTAGCCTTTTAAGCTAAAGATTGGTGACTCCCTACCACCTCTAGTGGAATGCCACAATTAAATCCAGCCCCCTGATTCTCCATTTTAGTATTCTCCTGACTCATCCTACTAATTATCCCATCTAAAGTCCTAAAATACACTTTTAACTACAACCCAATAGCGGCCAATAAAAAAGGAGTCCAAAAAGACTCTTGAATCTGACCATGGTATTAAGTTTTTTCGACCAATTTATAAGTCCCACATATATGGGAATCCCCCTAATAATTATTGCCCTTCTTTTCCCACTAATTATGTATCCCTCCCCATCAAATCGGTGGGCAAACAATCGAGTGGTCACCCTACAAAGCTGATGCATTAACCGGTTCACCCAACAGCTATTTTTACCACTAAACCCGGGAGGACATAAATGAGCCTTAATCCTGACCTCCCTGATGATCCTACTCGTGTCCCTTAATATGCTAGGGCTATTACCGTACACCTTTACACCCACAACACAGCTTTCACTAAATATAGGATTTGCCGTACCACTTTGATTAGCCACAGTTATCATTGGCATGCGTAATCAACCCACTGCAACCCTAGGACATCTCTTACCTGAAGGAACACCCATCGTATTAATTCCCATGCTGATCATTATTGAAACCATCAGCCTATTCATTCGACCTCTGGCACTAGGTGTACGACTAACAGCCAATCTAACAGCTGGCCACCTACTCATTCAACTCACCTCAACAGCTGCCTTTGTTCTGTTACCCTTATCAACAGTTGTAGCACTTCTGACCGCTATCATTTTATTCTTACTTACACTATTAGAAGTTGCGGTAGCTATGATTCAAGCCTATGTGTTCGTACTGTTATTAAGCCTCTACTTGCAAGAAAATATCTAATGACCCCCCAAGCACACGCATACCATATAGTCGACCCAAGCCCATGACCTCTAACTGGCGCAGTAGCTGCCCTTCTAATAACATCAGGTCTTGCAATCTGATTCCACTTCCACTCAACCACCCTTATGACACTGGGATTAATCCTTCTACTGCTCACAATATATCAGTGATGACGGGATATCGTACGAGAAGGAACTTTCCAAGGCCACCATACACCGCCAGTTCAAAAAGGACTACGCTACGGAATGATTCTATTCATCTCATCTGAAGTATTCTTTTTTCTTGGGTTCTTTTGAGCCTTTTACCACTCAAGCCTTGCCCCTACTCCTGAGCTAGGAGGATGCTGACCCCCCACAGGAATCACTACACTAGACCCATTTGAAGTCCCACTACTGAACACTGCTGTTCTATTAGCATCAGGTGTCACAGTAACTTGAGCCCATCACAGCCTTATAGAAGGTAAACGAAAACAAGCCATCCAATCCTTAACCCTAACCATTCTATTAGGATTCTATTTTACTGCTTTACAAGCTATAGAATACTACGAAGCCCCATTTACAATCGCTGACGGCGTCTACGGCTCAACCTTCTTTGTCGCTACAGGATTCCACGGCTTACATGTAATTATTGGTTCAACATTCCTAGCAATTTGCTTAATTCGACAAGCCCTCTACCACTTTACTTCACAACATCACTTCGGATTTGAAGCAGCTGCCTGATACTGACATTTCGTAGATGTCGTATGATTATTCCTATACGTATCCATCTACTGATGAGGTTCATATCTTTCTAGTATTAAAGTTAGTACAAGTGACTTCCAATCACTTAGACTTGGTTAAACCCCAAGGAAAGATAATGAGTTTAATCGCAACCATGCTAATTACTGTAACCCTGTCGCTTCTACTAGCCATTGTATCCTTCTGACTACCACAAATCAACCCAGACGCAGAGAAACTTTCTCCATACGAATGCGGCTTTGACCCCCTAGGATCCGCACGTCTACCATTTTCCTTACGATTTTTCCTAGTCGCCATTCTCTTTCTCCTATTTGACTTAGAAATTGCACTAATCCTCCCCCTTCCATGAGGAACCCAACTACCCAACCCCTCTCTCACCTTTTTCTGAGTTGCAACTATTCTCATTCTACTCACCTTAGGGTTAATCTATGAATGACTACAAGGAGGACTTGAGTGAGCAGAATAGGGGGTTAGTCCAAAACAAGACCTCTGATTTCGGCTCAGAAAATTGTGGTTTAAATCCACAACCCCCTTATGACATCAACACACTTTGCCTTCACTTCCGTTTTTCTACTAGGACTTACAGGCTTAGCTCTCCACCGAGTCCACTTATTATCAGCCCTCCTCTGCTTAGAGGGAATGATATTATCATTATACATCGCCCTATCCCTATGAACTCTACAACTAGAAGCAATAACCGCCTCAACTGCTCCCATATATCTCCTAGCCTTTTCAGCCTGCGAAGCCAGCGCAGGGTTAGCTCTACTTGTTGCCACAACACGAACCCACGGAACAGACCGCCTACAAAACCTTAAACTATTACAATGCTAAAAATCCTTGTACCAACAATCATATTAATCCCAACAATTTGACTATCGTCCCCAAAATGGCTGTGGGCCACAACAACCACTCACAGCCTTCTAATCGCCCTGGCTAGCTTCACTTGATTAAAATGAGATTCAGAAACAGGATGGGCAACCACCAACTTTTACATGGGAACAGATCAACTCTCTGCTCCCTTACTCGTCCTCACTTGTTGATTACTACCATTAATAATTCTCGCCAGCCAAAATCACACTCACTCAGAGCCCGTAGGCCGACAACGAATGTACATCACCCTTTTAACCTCCCTTCAAATCTTCTTAATCATAGCATTTGGTGCAACCGAAATCGTTATGTTCTACATCATATTCGAAGCAACTCTAATTCCCACCCTCATTATCATCACTCGATGGGGTAATCAGGCTGAACGCCTTGACGCAGGCATATACTTCCTATTCTATACACTGGCTGGATCCCTGCCTTTACTAATTGCACTTCTTCTTCTACACCAAAATACAAACACACTATCCATACTCATCCTTCAATACACACAACCTCTAGAACTACACCTATGAGGGGACAAAATCTGATGAACAGGCTGCTTGCTCGCCTTCCTTGTAAAAATGCCACTATATGGTATTCACCTATGACTCCCCAAGGCCCACGTAGAAGCCCCTGTAGCGGGATCAATGGTACTAGCAGCAGTCTTATTAAAACTAGGAGGATACGGCATAATACGACTAGTAGTCCTACTCAACCCCCTCACCAAAGACATAGCCTATCCATTCATTATCCTCGCCCTATGAGGTATTATCATGACGGGCTCAATTTGCCTGCGACAAACTGATATAAAATCCTTAATCGCCTATTCATCTGTAAGCCACATGGGCCTGGTAGCAGCAGGAATTTTAATTCAAACTCCTTGAAGCTTTACCGGAGCAATTATCCTAATAATTGCCCACGGCCTAGTGTCATCAGCCCTATTTTGCTTAGCAAACACAACCTACGAACGAACACACAGCCGAACAATAATTCTAGCCCGCGGCATACAAGCATTACTCCCTCTCACCGCCACATGATGATTCGCTGCTAACCTGGCAAATCTAGCCCTACCTCCCCTTCCCAATTTAATGGGAGAATTAATAATTATTTCAGCCGTATTCAATTGATCATACTGAACAATAACCCTCACAGGTCTGGGCACACTGATTACAGCTGCTTACTCCCTACATCTATTTATTACATCACAACGAGGATCCATCCCAACACACGTCATAGGTTTACAACCCTTCCATACTCGAGAACATTTATTATTAACTATACACCTAATACCTATTATTCTCCTCATTGCAAAACCAGAACTTATATGAGGATGATGTTATTGTAAATATAGTTTAAAAAAAATACTAGATTGTGATTCTAGGGATAAAGGTTAAAATCCTTTTATTCACCGAGAGAGGTCATGAGACAGCAAGAGCTGCTAACTCTCGTAAACATGGTTAAACTCCATGTCTCACTCGCGCTCCCACAGGATAACAGTTTATCCATTGGTCTTAGGAACCAAAAATTCTTGGTGCAAATCCAAGTGGTTGCTAATGGAATCACCTCTTCTATCCCTTATCTTTCTAGCTGTAATAGTTCTACTACTAACTCCCCTAATCCTGTCCTTAACCCCTTTTGTAAAGGATTACGAAGTGCTAGATTTCGCTATCACAGCTGTAAAACTCGCATTTTTTTTAAGTACAACATTAACCCTATTAGCGTGGTTTCAGGACACAAAGATTACATTAAGCTTAATAACCTGGTTGAAAGTTGAAACATTCCAAATTCCAATCAACCTAAAACTCGACCAATACTCACTACTCTTCATACCAACCGCTTTTTACGTGACTTGGTGAATCCTAGAGTACTCAAAATGATACATACACGACGACCCCATGCTACCCCAATTTATTAAATACCTCCTACTATTTCTCTTTGCCATAATCATCCTAGTTACTGCCGACAACATACTTCAACTCCTTGTTGGCTGGGAAGGTGTTGGTATAATATCATTTTTACTGATCGGCTGATGGTGAGGCCGTTCAGACGCAAACACAGCAAGTCTACAAGCAGTCCTGTACAACCGACTAGGTGATATTGGATTGATTATATCCATAGCATGATTCATGTACCACCTAAACTCATGAGATATCTCATCAGTCCACCTCCTTTTCAAAAAATGCTACTCGGAAATCCCCCTGCTCGGCCTAATTCTTGCTGCCATAGGAAAATCAGCCCAATTTGGCCTCCACCCATGACTTCCAGCCGCCATAGAAGGCCCCACCCCTGTATCCGCTCTACTACATTCGAGTACAATAGTTGTCGCTGGAATTTTCCTTCTTATCCGATTCTTTCCTATTATGGCAGAAAAACCCTTAATTCTAACTATTTGTTTATGCTTAGGAGCCTTAACCACTTTCTTCTCCGCTGCCTGCGCCTTAACCCAAAATGATTTAAAAAAAATCGTAGCTTTCTCAACATCAAGCCAACTAGGCCTGATAATGGTATCAATCGGAATCAGCGCCCCCCAACTAGCATTATACCACATATGCTTCCACGCATTTTTCAAATCTATACTATTCATGTGCGTCGGAACAATTTCTCACACCCTTCAAGGCGAACAAGACATCCGAAAAATAGGAGGCCTATTCCACTTAATACCAGTCACCACTTCTTGTTTAATTATTGGCTGCTTCTCACTAATAGGAGCCCCCTTCCTATCATCATTCTACTCTAAAGACTTCATCGTTGAAACTATAAATGCTTCAAGCCTTAACTCCTATGCCCTAGCCCTAACACTCATCGCTGCAGGCCTGACCGCGGTCTATAGCTGCCGGCTAATAATATTTGTTCTTCTCGCAGAATCTCGATACCACCACCCATTTTCCCATCATGCAACTGAAACTAAAATCAACACTAAACCCCTGATTCAACTAGCCTTCGCAACCATCTACATGGGGTCAATCATTCACTTCCTATCCCCAGTCTATATCACACCCAACTTAACATTTCCTTTCATAACAAAAATTATAATCATCTTGATTACAATCCTTGGAGTACTAATCGCCTCAGCCTTATTAGATATGGCACAAAAACAACCCCACAGCATCCCAACACGACTACCACAAAATTACGACAACATAGAAATTTACTACCGCACAGTTATTCATCGATCAGTCTCGAAATTCAAATTCACCTTTGGAGAACTACTTGGTTCACAATTATTAGATAAAGCATGATTACAACGCCTGGGCCTCACAGGAACCTTCTTAACACTAACCCTTCTATTTAAAATCATAAAACACACCCTTAAAACAACCATAGTTTTTCTGATTCTACTCATCGTAATGTTCGTATTTGTATGCACAACATACTGCCTCCTAAACTTCTCGAATAGCTCCTCGATTTAAACCACGAGTTAACTCCAAGACCACAAAAAGAGTCAACAACAACACCAACCCACTTACAAATAACATTCCACCCCCGGAACTATATATTCAAGCAACCCCAACAGTATCTCCTCGACACACTAAATTTTTATCCCCCATTGTCCGGACCTCACTACACCAACCTCAATGGAGCCATCACCCTACTGTAACCACCACTAACGAATAAACCAAAACGTAACCAACCACTGAACGATCCCCCCAACTTTCCGGATAAGGCTCCGCAGCCAAAGCTGCAGAATAAGCAAATACAACCAACATTCCCCCCAAATAAATTAAAAATAAAACCAAAGACAAAAATGAACCCCCGTAACTAATCAACACACCACAACCAGTCCCAGCCACTACAACTAATCCTAAAGCCCCGAAATAGGGCGCAGGATTAGAAGCCACACCCACTATACCAACTACCATCCCTAGTAAGCACAAATTAGACATATACTCCATTACTCCTGTCTGGACTCTAACCAAAACCAACGATTCGAAAAACCATCGTTGTACTTCAACTACAAGAGTTCTTAAATAATGGCCAGCCTACGAAAAACACACCCCTTGTTAAAAATTGTTAACAACGCATTAATCGACTTACCAGCCCCAGCAAACATCTCCGCATGATGAAATTTTGGGTCCCTTTTACTTTTATGTTTAATTTTACAAATCCTCACAGGACTCTTTCTAGCCATACACTACACCCCTGACATTTACACAGCTTTTTCATCCGTAACCCATATTACCCGAGACGTTAACTACGGATGAATCCTTCGAAACCTACACGCCAACGGAGCCTCATTTTTCTTCATCTGCCTATACTTACATGTTGGCCGAGGCCTTTACTACGGATCCTACGTATACATAAAAACATGAAATGTTGGAGTCGTACTTCTTCTCCTAGTAATAGCAACCGCATTCGTAGGATATGTCCTACCATGAGGACAAATATCATTCTGAGGCGCCACAGTGATTACAAACCTCCTATCAGCCATTCCTTATATTGGTGACCAATCTGTACGATGGGTATGAGGTGGTTTCTCCGTAGACAACGCAACTCTCACACGGTTTTTTGCTTTCCACTTTATCCTACCCTTTTTAATCGTAGCAGCTACTGCCGTACACGCCCTCTTCCTTCATGAAACAGGATCCAACAACCCAACCGGACTAAACTCAGACGCAGACAAAATCTCATTTCACCCCTATTTTTCATATAAAGATCTCCTTGGGTTCCTAGTTCTCCTCACTACACTTGGATCACTAGCCTTATTCTCACCTAACCTTTTAGGCGACCCAGACAACTTCACCCCCGCCAACCCAATAGTTACACCAACCCACATTAAACCAGAATGATACTTCCTATTTGCTTATGCCATCTTACGATCCGTCCCAAATAAACTGGGGGGAGTGCTAGCTCTATTAGCCTCAATCCTCATCCTCATGCTAGTCCCAATATTACACACATCCAAACAACAAGGCCTCACATTTCGGCCCATCTCCCAATTCTTATTTTGACTATTAGTCGCAGACGTCGTAATCCTAACATGAATTGGAGGTATACCTGCAGAACCCCCCTTTATCGTCATTGGCCAAATCGCTTCCACCCTTTACTTCACACTATTCCTCATCCTTAACCCCCTGGCCGGATGATTTGAAAACAAATCGCTCAACTGACCCTGCCCTAGTAGCTTAACCTCAAAGCGCCGGTCTTGTAATCCGGAGATCGGAGGTTAGAATCCTCCCTAGCGCCCAGGAAAAAGAGACTTTAACTCCTATCACTAACTCCCAAAGCTAGCATTTTACTTAAACTATCTCCTGTATCACATAATGGTAGTACTAATTTTCTCAACTTAGTTTCTTGTATGTACTACTCCACTATTTGTGTACTAGTACATACATATGGTTTAAATACATATATGTATTATTCCACTATACATGGTTTAAATACATACATATGGTTTAGTACATACATATGGTTTAAATACATATATATGTATTATTTTACATGTGCTTGTAAACATTAAATCATTAATAAACATTTCTATATCATAGAACAGTCATCCACACATAACAAAGAAGACTCAGATAAACCATTAAATTAAGACCGAGAAATAATTTAATTTAACCTGATAACTTGAATAATCCCCATACCTCCATCACAAATTTTTCTATGCAAGGACTCAACTATAATTGGTACTCAATATATTAATGTAGTAAGAGACCACCAACCAGTATAAATAAAGGTACATTCTGCTTGAAAGGTCAGGGGCAATTATTGTGGGGGTAGCACAATATGAACTATTACTGGCATCTGGTTCCTACTTCAGGGCCATACAAAGTAAACTCCCCCCATAACTTGGTTTAAACGTTGCATCTGATTAATGGTGTTAACTCGATTGTCCATGACCCACCATGCCAAGGCGTTCTTTTATATGCATAGGGTTCTCTTTTTTCGGGTCACTTTCATTTGACATTGGGCACTTTCGGCGTAATAACAAACAAGGTAGAACATTTCCTTGCTCAATGTAATGGTTAATGTAATACTTTGATGACATTCATTCTATCATTGCATTGTATTATATCAGGTGCATACGCATGTTTTTCTACTCGACGGATCTCCATTATACCCTCCCTCCCCTTAGGTTTCCGACAAACCCCCCCTACCCCCCCTTAGTCGGACGAATTCATATATGCCCCGTCAAACCCCAAAACCAGGATAAGACTCGACCGACTGCTGACTGGTAACATATGTCAACATGAAAAAAACTATACGACTGCATAGATGCACTATTAAATATGTCCGGACATGTGCGCAGCCGCTATTATGTTTAATCGAGTAAAACCGGACTAAGCACAATAAGTGAGGGTGGTGTATATTTATTTATATATATATATATAAAAAAAATTCATTATATATATATATATATATAAAAAAAATTCATTATATATATATATATATATATAAACACACACAGTTC